CGGGGGTGGCTCTTTATGATACTATGCAATTTGTGCAACCAGATGTACATACAATATGCATGGGAGCAGCCGCTTCAATGGGATCTTTTATCCTGGTCGGAGGAGAGATTACCAAACGTCTAGCATTCCCTCACGCTTGGCGCCAATGAGGCTTTTATTTGAGAGAAAAAAGAAGACTATGCCTTCGCCATATGAAATATGAATATTAAGTAATAATAGCATGGCACTTTGAATTCGATATAAGGAATTTTGTTTTCAAAACATTAGATTATGTATCGAGAGAGTAATATGAGAAAAAGGTATTTCCTATTTTATTATCGGAAGTCCAGTTCAGCGTCACAAACTTTTTTTCACACCAGGGGTCTCTTAACTTATAGAGCGAAAAAAAAAATAAGATTCTTTTTTCCTTAGTTTATTTGATCAAATAAAAAAGCAACTTTGGGATTGCTGAATGACAGACAAATCACAGACAAAAAAATATAATAAATATATAAAGCAACGGAGCCATCATAGTATTTTTGAATTCCTCCGAAAGGAAGGGTGGTAAGTTGATCATTTACCGACCGGGGTCTGATCGATCCTATTTTTTTATTTCTTTGATGAAAGGTAAGGGTCAATTTTATTGTAAAGCCGTATGCAATGCATAATGCCCGTACGGTTGTTCAATTCTATCTTTTTTTCTTGTTATTCTTTTATGTTTCTTTTATCTTCCCCTCATCATACGAAATAGAGAAACCTTTTATTATCTTATATCATCAGGGTAATGATCCATCAACCTGCTGGTTCTTTTTCTGAAGTAGCAACGGGAGAATTCATCCTGGAAGTGGGAGAACTGCTGAAACTGCGTGAAACCCTGACAAGGGTTTATGTACAAAGAACGGGCAAACCCATATGGGTTGTATCCGAAGACATGGAAAGAGATATTTTTATGTCAGCAACAGAGGCCCAAGCTTATGGGATTGTTGATCTTGTAGCGGTTGAATGACAATAGCCTGTATTTCGCGTCAATTCGTGATTTGAAGTTAACCCTGCCGAGTTTAATATTCTTTAATATTCTATGACTTTTATTTACTCTTCTATTGAATCTATTGAATAAAAGTAATTCAAAATCATCCGGTTAGGATCGATCTAAACCAGCCCATTATGTATATGATTCAACATGCCAACGATTAAACAACTTATTAGAAATACAAGACAGCCAATTAGAAATGTCACAAAATCCCCCGCGCTTCGGGGATGCCCTCAGCGTCGAGGAACATGTACTAGGGTGTATGTGCGACTCGTTCAGATCATGAACTAGAACAAAGGAAAGAGAACAATGTTCGAATATCAATGATCAAATAGGATAGAAGGGAAAAACGAACTACATTTCCTATCTAAAAATAAGAAAATGAATCAGATCCCTTTTATTGTGTATGAAATTTATGGTTTCTATTGGTGTAAATCCACTCACCTCAATTCAAGATGAGAAGCAGTTCTCCATTGGTAGCAAATGGCTATCCATTAAGCGGAGGAAATCTTAGTTAACATAGACGCCTCTTGTAAGAACGGACTAACAGGGTCAGCTACCCAGCCAACCTTCATAATTAAATACCGTTACTGTATAGGTAGAGCTCGTTGTGAAAGACCTATTACTGAATAATTCATGGGTAGAGCCGAAGAATGTGAACTATACAAGTTAGCAATAACATTGATTAAATGAAGTAAAGGCTCCGGTGTATAGAGAAGACCTCACCGTTTAAGAAGTAACCATAGAAACGATGGAATCCACTATTTCTTTATCAGTGCTATTTTTTTAATACCTAGTATATATAGTACAATTTCGTATTTCGAGGTGAAATGCCTAGAAAAAATAAAAAATAGTGATTGGGAAGGTTATAGTAGCCAAAGCCATTGGAATTTTTAGTTTATACATTGGAAAAATCCGTTTTGTTATTAATATACTAGGAAAGGGGCAAAAGAATAACTAAAAGAAAGGAAATCTATTAGTTATTCGTTAAAGTTTCATTTATTCAATGACCAGAATTAGACGGGGATATATCGCTCGGAGACGTAGAACAAAAATTCGTTTATTTGCATCAAGCTTTCGGGGGGCTCATTCAAGACTTACTCGAACTATTACTCAACAAAAAATAAGAGCTTTGGTTTCGGCTCATCGGGATAGGGATAAGCAAAAAATCAATTTTCGTCGTTTGTGGATCACTCGAATAAATGCAGCAATTCGTGAAAGGGGGGTATGCTATAGTTATAGTAGATTAATAAATGATCTGTACAAGAGACAGTTGCTTCTTAATCGTAAAATACTTGCACAAATAGCTATATCAAATAGGAATTGTCTTTATATGATTTCCAATGAGATCATAAAAGAAGTAAGTTGAAAGGAATCCACCGGTTAAAGGGAGTTGCCCGGAGAATGAACTCCGGGAGGGTCGAATAAAAATAAAATAAAAATGAATAGAATATGATAAAATATATATGAGAAAGTAGTAAAAATAAATAT